TATTGGAATAGAATTACTAATTAGGTACTGGGTTTCATGTAAATTGGGAAAGACTCCTTTTGTTGTGTTGCAACACTTCGCTTTCGAACTAAGAAGGAAGGGGAAGGAAGGAAGAAAGCGAGTGGGTAACACGAATTCTTCATCCTCAAATGAAGTCCTTCCCATGTATTATTTTCTCAACGAATAAGTAATTGTGTAGGAGCGATATTTTACTATAAATGTGAAAAAGCAACCAAGACTATAAAAGAAATATGTATTTCTCGTATTTCTTTTCCTTTTCTCGGGTTAAACAAAAGGATTCGCAAATAAAAGGGCTAATGCTACAACCAATCCATAAATCGTTAAAGCTTCCATAAAAGCTAAACTAAGTAATAAAGTACCTCGTATTTTTCCTTCTGCTTCGGGCTGTCTCGCAATACCTTCTACCGCTTGTCCCGCAGCAGTACCTTGACCAACTCCAGGTCCAATAGAAGCAAGTCCTACAGCCAATCCAGCAGCAATAACGGAAGCAGCAGAAATCAGTGGATTCATGATAAGTTCCTCACACACACAAAAAAAAGAAATGGTTAATGATACAATCAACCAATGCATTATGATTTAATTATTCCATTGCTAATATTTATCCAGTCGAAATAACTAAAACTGCCGAATTTGAAATTGAAATAATAATATTATTAAACCATTAGATTATTAGAAAGACTTCATCTTTTTAGTTCCTGTTTGTTGAGTCTTTCTGACTCAATACAACTTGAGTTTTTCCATTTGTTTTTTCTAATCATTATTCAATCTTTTTCTTTATTTTGTCTGTTTATTCATTCAATTCACAGTCATAAACGAAACGCAAGGACTTTGTCGATTGGTATCTCTATCGAAATTCAAGTAGGGCAAATTAAATATTAGTTCATATATAACTTGGCAATATCTAATATAAAATATACATGGGTTTCTTACATAATGTAAACCGCCTATTCTCTTTTTCATTCAATCATATTTTTGAATCATTCTTCGAAACACCTAATCTGCAAGAATTAGCTTATAGTCATTAGATTGCATATACCTGGGGTGGGCCCCCCTCTCGACGAACCCACGTCTTTTTTTTTAACTTCTCGAATATCTTTTTTTATATTATCGCTAAACTATCTGTATTTATATATTTATATACTCTAAATAAAATAGATTCTCTTGATAGAATATCTTGATAGAGTGTCTTGAGCCACGCATATACATATATTACCTGGATCTAAACTAAGAGATAGACTCTTCCTAAGACGAATCAATGATGACCTTCCAGGGATTCGCCTATATAAGCTGCGGCTAAAGTTGCAAAAATAAGAGCCTGAATACCACTTGTAAATAATCCAAGAAACATGACAGGTATAGGAACCACTAAAGGTACTAAAGAAACAAGAACAACAACGACTAATTCATCCGCTAATATATTTCCGAAAAGTCGAAAACTAAGTGATAGAGGTTTTGTGAAATCTTCTAAGATATTAATGGGTAAAAGAATTGGAGTTGGTTGAATGTATTTGCCAAAATAACCTAATCCCTTTTTTGTAAGACCCGCATAGAAATAGGCTACTGACGTGAGTAAAGCTAAAGCAACAGTAGTATTTATATCATTCGTGGGTGCGGCTAACTCCCCGTGAGGTAACTGTATTATTTTCCAAGGTAAAAGAGCCCCTGACCAATTAGAAACAAAAATAAAGAGAAACATAGTCCCAATAAAGGGAACCCAAGGGCGATATTCTTCTCCAATTTGAGTTTTGCTCACGTCTCGGATGAATTCAAGGACATATTCAAAAAAATTTTGACTACCGGTCGGAATCGTTTGTGGACTCCGAACAGCTATAGCAGCTGAACCTAATAAGATAGCAATTACAACCCAAGAAGTTATAAGTACCTGGCCATGGATTTGGAAACCTCCTATTTGCCAATAGAAATGTTGGCCTACTTCCACACCAGATATATCATATAACCCCTTTAGCGAGTTGATTGAATATGATAGAACATTCATATTGTCCTCTGACAGAAATATAACTTAAAAAAAATTATTTTGATTCAACCAGCTCTTTCTCGTCTTGTCTCATTTCAATTTCAATTTTCTATTTCGGATATCGATTAATTCCATCATATCCCCAGTTATTTTTAACTAGTTTTTGAGATTCAAGATCGAGTAACCGATCTAGAGTTTAGGAAGTCAATTTTTGATTTTATTATGAATCAAGGATTTCTTATATAGCTAGAGCGTCCTTCACAAATTGCAAATACTAATTTGGTAAGAATTAATCGAATTGAAGCTATAGCGTCATCGTTTGCCGGAATCGAAATATCTGCGAGATCCGGGTCACAATTTGTATCGATTAAACAAATCGTTGGAATTCCCAAAGTAATACATTCTCGAAGGGCCGTATATTCTTCGTGTTGATCAACGATGATTACAATATCCGGTAACCCCGTCATATATTTGATCCCACCCAGATATGTTTGCAAGTGAGATAATTGTCGCTTCACTACCGCTGCATCTCTCTTTGGGAGACCAGCGAGTCTCCCTGCTGTTTGTTCCATTCGCAAATCCCTGAATTTATGAAGTCTCGTTTCTGTCGTGGACCAATTCGTTAACATACCCCCAAGCCACTTTTTATTAACATAATGACAGCGAGCCGTTATTGCAGCCCGTGCTACTGAATCAGCTGCTTTATTTTTTGTCCCAACAATTAAAAACTGTTTTCCTCTACTTGCTGCATCAAAAACTAAATCACAAGCCTCTGATAAAAAACGAGCAGTTCTAGTAAGATTTATAATATGAATACCCTTACATTTTGCAGAGATATAAGGCGACATTCTAGGATTCCATTTACGAGTACCGTGACCAAAATGAACTCCTGCTTCCATCATCTCTTCCAAATTGATGTTCCAATATCTTCTTGTCATTTCTCCCCACACTTTCTCTTTTTTTAATTAAAGAGATGAGGTATTCTGAAATAAAAAATTGTTCCAACGGAACCTTCTTTTCTAGCGCGGATTGGCTATTGATATACAACCCAACAAACCATTAATTCCTTTCTATTCGTTAGTTTTTGAATTTCGTTATTTTATTACTAAATTATTACTAAATTAAATAACCATAACAAATACATAAAAGATAAAAAAGATGAATTTCATCTATTAAACCCCCAAAATCATTGTTGTTTTGATCTATCACAGAAATTTTTTGAAAGACAAGAATCAAATAATTCTCTGTGATAGATCAAAATATCCCCCATTTCTCCCTCGAATAGATTCTTTTTTTTTGTTTTCAAAGGAATGTCCTTATGTTGACTTGAATGTTGTACGAATCCTTTGAATCCGGTACCGACGGGTAGCAGCCCCCCCAGAACAACATTTTCTTTTAGTCCTTTCAACCAATCGATACGGCCCCGGAGAGCCGCTTTTGCTAAAACTCGAGCAGTTTCTTGAAAACTCGCTTCGGATATAAAACTTTGAGTATTCAGAGATGCTCTCGTTATTCCCAATAAGGTAGCTCGGTAACATATCGCTTCTTCCAAAGCGCGTCCTGTTCGTTCCGCCCGAAACAATCCAATTAGTTCTCCGGGCAAAAAAACATTAGACATTCCATCTTCTGAAACCAAGACTTTTGATGTTATTTGACGTACAATAATTTCTATATGCCTATTATGGATCTGCACTCCTTGTGATCGATAAACCTTTTGGATCTTGTTAACCAAAGAAATCCGACTTTGCGCTATAGTTAGCTCAGCCCCAATCAAGAATCGCCAAGGACTTCCAAAAATTCTTGTTATACGTTCGTTCCAACCATCAATCCTTTTTTCTAGATTCATCGATATTGAATCAATCGAACGAACTTCTAAAACTTGTTCTACCTTTGGAAGACCTTGCGTTATGTCACCAGATCTCGATTTTTCATATATAAATGTAACTAATGTATTCCCCTCATAAATGATTTCTCCATAATGACCATGAACTGTTGCTCCTGGAGTAGCCAAATAAGGCTTAGCTGATCTTATTACTACGGAGTCAAATTGAACAGTTAGAACTTGACCCGATTTTAGGTGCGTTCCTTTTTTAGTTATACATACATTTTCACAAACAAATTGTCCAAGATAAATTTTTGTGGATGTCTCTTCACAAAAATTATAATGAAGAAAATACCAATTCAATTTGAATGGATTCAAAATGATATTACTGCATGGATCGGGATTATAAATTCTTCCATTTTCATCCATTAAATAATATTGAAATTTAAGTAGTTGAAAGGTTTGTTTTAAATTCTCAAGTTGAAAAGAATTAGTTACCAAGATCTGATTATGAGTTATTAAATGGTAACATGAAAAAAAATTCGCAATTTGACGGACTGCTCCTAAAGGACCAAATGAATTCCGAATTGGAATTGGGGGGTCTTTTTTAATTGATTCTTTGTGATATTTTACACCCTTGAACGCTAATGGACCTATTCGAAAACAATTGGATGATGACAAAATTATAAAAAATTGACATTCTTTGTTTATACCCAACAACGTCCGGACAGTTCCTTGATTTTGTTTAAATGATTTTTGACGTTTTGTCTTTGAATAAATGGAATAAAATGGATTCATATTGCTAGGATCTGATCCCTCCTTTTTTTCGGATGATGGATCATTCTTTTTCCCCCTATATGAAATAGCGGATTTCCCTAAATTGACCTTTAGGAAATCTCGAATCATACCGTTTGTTCTTACTTCAACAAAGGAAGCGCGGGCCTCTTCGATAGAAGAACCTTTTTTATCTTGATTCCAATTCAATACTAAACAAGTACGTACTAATTGAATCCTTGTGTCAGAAATTCCTCGAGTCACTTTACCATTTCCATAAAGGATATAATTGACAACTCGAAGTTGCACATTATCCCTTTCCTGCAACAAATCCTGAGGGAAAAGCGTTGCTAAATCGATACCATCCGTTAGTTCATATGGAACTACGGGTCGAACCAAAACAAAATATTTTTTCTTAGTAGGAGTAATTCGTTGAACATAAATCCAATTTCTCAAAATTTTTGAGTCCTTGGAATTTGGCCTGCTTGGTGGTATCAAAATGCCACTATGTCGGGATATCTTATCTGTCTCCCCAGGAAAATGGATATCTCCCGAAAAAATTTTAAGTTCAATCTTTTTTTTTTTCCTCTCCACTCGGACCACTCCACCTACTTGGCTTCTTGTATTTAAAGCGATCTGCGTATCGACTCCAATGATACTATTGTTGCGTACCATTATGGACGAAGATCCGGGTAAGATATGAACTTCTTCAGGAATGAAAAAAAATCGATCGACTTTCATTTGGTATTTTGGTCGAAATTCTTTGACTCCTCGATACTCAATCAAATCCTCTTTTTTAACGATTGAATGCATTTCTATAGTCTCATATTTAGTAATTCCCGAACTTTTTCTTCGGTATCGAGGATCATCAAAATAAGCAAAAATACTATTTCTACGGAAAATACCATTTATGGGTATTTCAATCGAGATACCGGAAGGGGGCATTAATTCTTTTTTTCGTTCTTGACTCGCTTGAAATGGAATAATGAATCTATTTCTTCGTTTTTTTGCCAATAAATCCGCAATTTTTGGAGGATATATAAGATTAGAATGACCTATTCGATGAAGTTCTGAATAATCCGGAATCCTCTCGTCTTTTTTACTAAAAGAGTCCAAAAATTTATCTTTTACTTGATCATTAGTGACTGAGGGGTTACAAATATATATTTGTTCGAAAGAAAGAGAATGAGTGCTCATTTGATCTTGATCCTTGGAGAGCGAAAAGGGGACTACACTGGATCTGTATGGCTTTCCTGATAATATCCATAAATGACTTGTTTTTGGTAAGAGATGAACATTACCATATATAAATTCGGATGCATGGTACACATCGGTACTCCAGTGCATTTCTCCTTCTGAGTCAGAATAAATATGTTTTCGAACCCTTTCCTTAAAATTCAAGGGGGATGTCCCCGCGCGAATTTCAGCAATCACTTGTTCGGATTCAACATATTGATCATTTTGAACTAAAAGAAAACTTTTTGGAGGAATATTCACATTATGTAGAATATCTTCACTCTCAATAGTGATATACAAGTCAATATAACATAGAAAGGCAGGGTGTCCATGACGTGTACGTGTGGGATGAACCAAATCCTCATTAAATTTGATTTTTCCATTAGAAGGGGCTCGTACATGTTCTGCAGTACCCCCTGTGAATACTCCACCCGTATGAAAAGTTCTTAATGTTAGTTGAGTACCAGGTTCCCCGATGGATTGCCCTGCAATAATACCTACAGCTTCTCCTAATTCAACCAGATCGCCGTGAGTCGGACTCCGGCCATAACATAATCGACAGATCCAAGACGCACTCCTACAAGTAAAAGGAGTTCGAATGGATATTTTTGGGGTTCGAGACGTTATGAATCGATTGACAAGTCCAACCCCAATATCTTGATTTCGGGTGGCAATGCACCGTGACCCCGTATATATATCATCTGCTAATACACGACCAATTAATGTTTGGATCAAAATTCTTTCCGGCATCGTACCGTTTCGAGGACTTAGAGAAATACCTCGAATCGTGCCACAATCCCTTCTACGTACAACAATGTGTTGAACTACTTCAACAAGCCTGCGCGTGAGATATCCAGCATCAGATGTTCGTACAGCAGTATCCACAACTCCTTTGCGGGCTCCGTAGCAAGAAATGATATATTCTGTTAAAGAGAGTCCTTCGCGTAAATTGCTTTGAATAGGTAAATCAATCATTTGTCCTTGGGGATCCGACATTAATCCTCTCATACCTACTAATTGATGTACCTGAGACACATTTCCTCTAGCTCCCGAAAAAGACATTATATGGACTGGATTATAAGGGTCAGTCATCCTAAAATTGGGATTCATTTCTTGTCGCAAATATTCACTTGTAGAATACCATATCTCAATGGATTGACGTAATTTTTCTACCGCGTGTACATTACCATAATGGTGGTGTTTTTCCAAAATCAAACTTTGCTGTTCAGCATCTTGGACTAGCCATCCTTTAGAAGGTATTGTTAAAAGATCATCAATTCCTAATGAAATGGATGTAGCAGTGGCTTGCTGGAAACCCAGAGTCTTTAGTTGATCGAGTATGTGTGACGTATATGCCATTCCAAAATGATCTATTAATCTACTAATAAGTCGTTTCATGGCAGTTCCATCTATCGCTTTATTGTGAAAGACCAAATTGGCCCGTTCTGCCATAAGTACCTCCATATTCCCCTCAGTAGGATTCGACAATGAATGGGATTGAGTTAGTGATTAGAAAACTTCCTTTTTTTGATCTTAATTTACCTAAAAATTAACAAATTATGATCCTAGTTGAACCCGAAAGACTCGAATTCCTCAAATACGATATGATTAAGTACCCTATGAGCAGGCTTGACAAAATCCTTGTATAGCTTCTTCAATTTCTCGATAAAGA